TTGTATAGATCATGTAGTAATTTATTATAACTATATAATACTCCCCTTTCTCGAATTACTGCGTTTATACGAGTGATCCACAAACGACGAAAATTTCTCTTTTGCTTTTCCCTATCCCTATGAGATGAAACCAAAGCTCTTATTTTCTGTTGAATAATAGTTCGAGTAAGTCTTGAATGAGCTCCTCGAAAACTTGATGCAAATAAATGCATTTTTGTTCTACGTCTTCGAGCTATATATGCGCGTTTAATCCTGGTCATTGAATAAATAAAACTTTGACAATAACTAATTGATTTCTTTTCTTTCAGTTATTATTCTGGTCTATAAATAACCAAATAACCAAACGTTTTTCCAATGTATAAAATAAAAATTCCGATGGCTTTGGCTACTATAACCTTCCCAACCACGATTTTTTAGGTATTTTATTTCGTAATACGAAATAAAAAATAAATTGTGTTTTGCTAGGTGTCAAAAATATAAGTCAATAACAAAACTAAAGTAAATAGAAATTTAATGGCTAAAGAAATAGTGGATTCCATCGTTTCTATGGTTACTTTGTAAACGTTGAGGTCTTCTCTATACACCGGAGCCTTTCCTTCATTTAATCAATATTTAATCAATGTTATCGGTGACTTGTATAGTTCACACTACACTCTGTGGCTCTACCCATTAATTATCCAGTAACAGATCTTTCACAACGAGACACGTCCGTACAGTAACGGTATTTAATGATGAAAATTAGCCGGACAGCTGACCCTCGTAGTCCGTTTTTTTATTGACCTAGTGAAAACTTCATTTTCATGTTTTCAATAAACTTTCGTCCGCTTAATGGATAACCTTTTGCTACCAATGGAGACTTGCTTATTATCTAAATTCAGCTGAAACCATAAGCTTTATAGACATTAGATCAATCCTTTTTTTTTTTTAGTTTTTAGTATAGCGAACGGGGTTCGTTCTTCCCATTTAGACTATTCACTAACGTCGAATATTCCGATCGGAAAGCAGTTTTCTTGCTTTTTTTGTGCCAGCTTATGACCGAAACGAGTCGCACATACACCCTAGTACATGTTCCTCGACGCTGAGGACATCCCCTAAGAGCGGGGGATTTTGTGACATTTCGAATTGGCTGTCTTGTATTTCTAATAAGTTGTTTAATAGTTGGCATGTTGAATCATATACATAATGGGCTGGTTTAGATTAATCCTAACCGGAGGTTATGAGTTTTTTTCTATTTATTCAGTTGTTCTATTTTTTATCATTCAATTGCTACAAGATCAACAATTCCATAAGCCTGTGCTTCGTTTGCTGACATAAAAACGTCTCTTTCCATATCTTCAGATACAACCCATAGGGGTTTTCCCGTTCTTTGGACATAAACCCTTGTGAGGATTTCGCGTAGTTTCAGCAATTCTTCCGCTTCCAGGATAAATTCTCCCGTTTGCGCCTCATAAAAAGAACTAGCAGGTTGATGAATCATTACCCTGATCATAGAAGGATTATGTATCTGATGTGATGAAATAACCAGAAAAGACAGATAAAGAAGAAAATAATCAGACAGGGGGGTAGAATTAAACAAAACCGTACGGGCATCATATTTTTAGCATTGCATACGGCTCTACAATTGAACCTTACATTCCATTCACTAAAGATAAAAAAATCTATCAGCACGAGCTGGGTAAATGATCAAATTGCCACCCTTACTTTCGAAGTATTTAAAAAATCCTATGGTGGTTCCGTTGCTTTATATTTTTCACTTTTTAAAAATTAAATAAATTATTTTTTCTTTGATTCAGCAATCCCAAAGTTTCTTTTTGATCGAACGAAAAATCTTTTTCCTTTCACACTCTTTTTTTTTATACCTTTTTTAACATAAATATTGTTAAGATTGTTAAGAGCCCTTTGGTGTGAAAACAAAAAAGTTTGTGACGCTGATTTGTATTCCCGATCGATAAGATAAAATCAGAAATACATTTTATTTCATACCACTCTCTCGATATCTAATCGAATCTTTTGCAAGAAATTCAAAAGAAAATTTTTTTCATATCGAATTCGAAGTGCCATGCTATTATTACTTAATATTGATATGGCGAAGGCATAGGTTTTATTTTTTCTCTCAATTAAAAAACCTCATTGGCGCCAAGCGTGAGGGAATGCTAGACGTTTGGTAATTTCTCCCCCAGCCAGGATAAAAGAGCCCATGGATGCGGCTAATCCCATGCATATTGTATGGACCTCTGGTCGCACAAACTGCATAGTGTCATAAATAGCTATTCCGGGTACGACCCATCCGCCGGGAGAGTTTATAAATAAATACAGATTTTTGGTATTATCCTCGAGACTGAGATATATCATAAGACCAAGAAGTTGGTTCGAGATCTCGCTATCAACTTCTTGTCCTAAAAAAAGTAATCTTTCGTGATAAAGTCGGTTGACTAGGGTAAAATAATTGTATCCCTTAAGAGCCGTACACGCACCTTTTAATGCATACGGTTCAAAAAAATTTGCTAAAAAAACTCAATGTATACTTTCCAGGCCTCTTTAGTTTTTCCTATTTTTTTTCATATCCGGTTCTAACAAAAGGGCGTTTTTTTTATTCGATTTTTCAATAAAGAAGAATTTTGACTTCTTTTTTGTCCTTATAATAGAAAAAAGTCAATAAACTTATTGAATTATCTTCTTATTGATGTATTGTTTTAGCTTATCGTGATTTAATCCAAGGCACGATGGCATTGTCTTGTTCCTGAATGGACCTCTTCATCTTTTTAGGTTTATGCTCTACTCTGGGTAAAGATCCGCCCGATTTGGATTTGCATATATAGGACAAATCTTCTCATCGCCATTTTTTTGTTATCACTTTACAAATAACAAACAGGAATTTTTTAGGATACGCAGATATATTACCAATTGGGTTTTTTTAAACAGAGTCTGGATACTTCATTTTTTGAAGTCAATCAAAGCCAACCATAAAATTTTTTAAGTACTATGAATGAATTTCCCCAACCAATACAATCAATGTATCTAATTACAATTCGTGCTCCTATTATTAATAATTAATAATTCCATTTTTGTATTTTCTTGGTCGAAACGGGGGATATCTCGATCGGGGGAGAGAACGGGGAAATCCCATGTGACCCAATATATCTCACAAGTCGCACTATACGTCAACCCAAGTTGCATCCTCCTCTCCAGGAATTCGGAAAGGTACTTTTGGAACACCAATAGGCATGAATTAAAAGAAAAAAGAACTAAATACTCTATTTTATTTCACTTTAATGCGGAAACGTAATAATATTATTTTTATTTTATTTTTATTATTATACCCTATGGATAAAATGGATAAAATCAATCTTATAGAGACAATATTTGAAAAAAAAAATTCAAATTTCTACGAATAAGTCCTTCTACTGATAAATAAATTAAATAAATAAATATGGACGCATTTATTCATATAAAAAGGTCTCAATCGCCCATTGCGCATTGGTACTTATCGAGTATAGAATAAATTTGCTTCTCTTAATTCCTACCAATAAAATCGAAAAATACTAGGAAATAATCCACTGAACAAGAAAGATCCGTAAGATAGTCATAGCCTAGTCTTTCCCAATGCAATAAAGTTACGTAGTGTCTATTTTTTTTTTAGAAAGGGGTATTTTTCATGGGTTTGCCTTGGTATCGTGTTCATACCGTTGTATTGAATGATCCCGGCCGGTTACTTGCTGTTCATATAATGCATACCGCTCTAGTTGCTGGTTGGGCGGGCTCGATGGCTTTGTATGAATTAGCAGTTTTTGATCCTTCTGATCCTGTTCTTGATCCAATGTGGAGACAGGGTATGTTCGTTATACCCTTCATGACTCGTTTAGGAATAACAAATTCGTGGGGAGGTTGGAGTATCACAGGAGGGGCTGTAACGAATCCTGGGATTTGGAGTTACGAAGGTGTAGCTGGAGCTCATATTGTGTTTTCTGGCTTATGCTTTTTGGCATCTATCTGGCATTGGGTCTATTGGGATCTAGAACTCTTTCGTGATGAACGTACAGGAAAACCCGCTTTGGATTTGCCCAAGATCTTCGGAATTCATTTATTTCTCGCCGGCGCGGCTTGCTTTGGTTTTGGTGCATTTCATGTAACAGGCTTGTACGGCCCTGGAATATGGGTGTCCGATCCTTATGGACTAACGGGAAAAGTGCAACCTGTAAGTCCGTCGTGGGGCGTGGAGGGTTTTGATCCTTTTGTTCCGGGGGGAATAGCTTCTCATCATATTGCAGCAGGTACATTGGGAATATTAGCAGGTCTATTTCATCTTAGTGTACGACCGCCACAACGTCTATACAAAGGATTGCGTATGGGAAATATAGAAACCGTACTCTCCAGTAGTATCGCGGCTGTTTTTTTTGCAGCTTTTGTTGTTGCTGGAACTATGTGGTATGGTTCAGCAACTACACCCATCGAATTATTTGGGCCTACTCGTTATCAATGGGATCAGGGTTACTTTCAGCAAGAGATATATCGAAGAGTTAGTGTCGGACTAGCCGAAAATCAAAGTTTATCAGAAGCCTGGTCTAAAATTCCTGAAAAATTATCTTTTTATGATTATATCGGTAATAATCCGGCAAAAGGAGGATTATTCAGGGCAGGATCAATGGATAGCGGAGATGGAATAGCGGTTGGATGGTTGGGCCATCCTATTTTTAGAGATAAAGAAGGGCGTGAGCTTTTTGTACGTCGTATGCCTACTTTTTTTGAAACATTTCCGGTGGTTTTAGTAGACGGTGACGGAATTGTTAGAGCCGATGTTCCTTTTAGAAGGGCAGAATCGAAGTATAGTGTTGAACAGGTAGGTGTAACCGTTGAGTTCTACGGCGGCGAACTCAATGGAATCAGTTATAGCGATCCGGCTACTGTGAAAAAATATGCTAGACGCGCTCAATTGGGTGAAATTTTTGAATTAGATCGTGCGACTTTGAAATCTGATGGTGTTTTTCGTAGCAGTCCAAGGGGTTGGTTTACTTTTGGGCATGCTTCATTTGCTTTGCTCTTCTTCTTCGGACACATTTGGCATGGTGCGAGAACACTGTTCCGAGATGTTTTTGCTGGTATTGACCCCGATTTGGATGTTCAAGTAGAGTTTGGAGCATTCCAAAAAGTTGGGGATCCAACTACAATAAGGCAGGGAGTCTAATACAAGACCTCTTTTCTATCTTTCCCCTCTCTTTTTTTTGTCGGGGGAAAGAATCTTCAAGGAGAACGAGTCAAAAGGTGGTGATTCAAATTCACTCCGGTATTCTATGAAAAATTCCCAACAAAAAAAGCAAAAACAAATAGATAGGGAAGCTATAATTGCAAATCACGATTGAATCTATGGAAGCATTGGTTTATACATTTCTTTTAGTCTCGACTCTAGGGATAATTTTTTTCGCTATCTTTTTTCGAGAACCACCTAAAGTTCCAACTAAAAAGATTAAATGATTTTTGATTATCTCGATTGAAGTCATGAGCCTCCTTTGCGGAGGCTCATGACTTCAACTAGTCCCCGTGTTCCTCGAATGGATCTCTTAGTTGTTCAGAAGGTTGCCCAAAAGCGGTATATAAGGCGTACCCCGTAAAACTTACAAGTAAACCAGATAGAAAGATGGCAACTAGGGTTGCTGTTTCCATATATAATTTCAAGCCCCCAACAGATTTCTCATAAGATCGTTTATTTACAATGGAATGGTATACAAAGTCAACAGATCTCACTGAATACAATAGGATTTTATGTATGGCTACACAAACTGGTGAGAACAGTTCTAGATCGAACTCAAGACGAACTAATGCAGGGGGTTTATTAAAACCATTAAATTCGGAATATGGTAAAGTAGCTCCGGGATGGGGGACGACTCCGTTGATGGGTGTCGTAATGTCTCTATTTGCAGTATTTCTATCTATTATTTTAGAGATTTATAATTCGTCTGTTTTATTGGATGGAATTTCACTGAATTAAATCTGAAAATTCCTAACTTTTGAATAAAAAATCACTCAGTTACAACGCCGATTTTTTATTTCTTCAATTTTTATATTGGTAGTTCGATCGTGGAATTTAGTTCTTTCTGTATTTCCGGAATATGAGTGTGTGACTTGTTAGAATTGATTCTATTGATAGTACAGAGAATAGGTCTGTCACCTTTATATAGATGGTTCTACTTCGTCGGATATTTTGTTGAGTATCTGGAACACGAACTATATAAAATAAACTCGATTAAGAACTATTTGAACTATGATTCATACTTTATTATTCGACCTCGTGCCCGGACTCCAAAAAGAATGTCAAACTGTTTGATTTGGAAATTTTTTTTAAGTCATTTTGTATAATTCATGGAATATGTGATGAGCCATTTGTTCTTACTCAGAGAATCCTTGGCGTAGTTTATTATTTTTTATGGAATGGAATCATCGCGGTTTTAATCTGAATCTGAGGTTTTAAATTGGTTCATAGGGTCTTAACAAGAAAATTACTATCAATTCAACAATACAATCAATATCAATAAAGTAAAAAAGACACATTAGAAACAAAAAAAAATGAATTGAAGAAAAAAATGGGTAAATAGAAGATTCAAGAGGCCCCGAAAAATCAACATAAAGACGATTGAGCCAACTTGATAGTTTGGTATTATCACCACAACGAATAGGTCTCAACTTTTTTCTTTCATAGATTTAGAGAAGGTTGAATCGAAGATTAATAAGCTTCAAACTTTTTATTCGATATCTAAATCTGACTTCGAAATCTGACTATTATTTTGTTTATTTGGGTGGTTTTGCTTGAGCTGTACGAGGGGAAAATCTCATATACAGTTCTGCGAGGGGAATTCTCGCCTATCTCAATAAAGTCTATGATTGGTTCGAAGAACGTCTCGAGATTCAAGCGATTGCGGATGATATAACTAGTAAATATGTTCCGCCCCATGTCAATATATTTTATTGTTTAGGGGGGATTACCCTTACTTGTTTTTTAGTCCAAGTAGCTACAGGGTTTGCTATGACTTTTTACTATCGGCCGACCGTTACGGAAGCTTTTTCTTCTGTTCAATACATAATGACAGAAGTTAACTTTGGTTGGTTAATCCGATCAGTTCATCGATGGTCAGCGAGTATGATGGTTCTAATGATGATTCTACACGTTTTTCGTGTATATCTCACCGGTGGATTTAAAAAACCCCGCGAATTAACTTGGGTTACAGGTGTGGTTCTGGGAGTATTGACCGCATCCTTTGGTGTGACAGGTTATTCTTTACCTTGGGACCAAATTGGTTATTGGGCGGTAAAAATTGTAACAGGTGTACCTGAGGCTATTCCTGTAATAGGATCCCCTTTGGTAGAATTATTGCGTGGAAGTGCTAGTGTGGGACAATCCACCTTGACCCGCTTTTATAGTTTACATACTTTTGTATTGCCACTTCTTACTGCTGTATTTATGTTAATGCACTTTCCAATGATACGTAAACAAGGTATTTCGGGTCCTTT